ATAAATTAGAGTTCATCGTAAATGTGAAATACTTATTTTATAAAAAAAAGTGTGGGGGAAATAAAAAAGATGCAGGGTCCTTTGTCTGTTTGGCTAGCCAAACACGGGCTGGTTCATAGATCTTTGGGTTTCGATTACCAAGGAATAGAGACTTTACAAATAAAGCCCGAGGATTGGGATTCCATTGCTGTAATTTTATATGTATATGGTTACAATTATCTACGTTCCCAATGTGCCTATGATGTGGCACCTGGCGGACTCTTAGCCAGTGTCTATCATCTGACGAGAATAGAATATGGTGTAGATCAACCGGAAGAAGTATGCATAAAAGTATTTGCTCCACGGAGTAATCCTAGAATTCCATCTGTTTTCTGGGTTTGGAAAAGTGCGGATTTTCAAGAACGGGAATCTTATGATATGTTGGGAATCTCTTATGGTAATCATCCACGACTGAAACGTATCTTAATGCCCGAAAGTTGGATAGGGTGGCCTTTACGTAAGGATTATATTGCCCCCAATTTTTATGAAATACAAGATGCTCATTGAATGATAAGAAACTAGTCGTCACTTCTACAACTACAGATCTTCACGGAATATTTGTACGTTCTATTCTTTTCTAGATCAAACAGAGTAATTGAGGTCTCATTCATATTATTATGGATAGGTTAATCTCCAATTTGAAAGAAACTTTTATTTTATTTCATATAAGCCGAGCCAATAGGATGAACTAAAAAAAAGAGTTCTGCACCACGCACTTTGTATCGCGCACATCACTTAGTGGGCTCTAGCTATAAGGTGACATAAGAGGGAATGAATAAATCGAATCTGAAAGAAATAAATGAAAATGGATCAGATTCAATTTGTATTGTATTGGAATGAATCTTGGATATTTTTTCTGCCCTTGAACTATAGACTTTTTACTTGTTTTGGTTGATTCTTTCAACCATCAACCAACTAAATTTAACCTTTTGAATATGTATGAAGTATTAACATTTTTTTGAAGGAATGGAGCCACGGCATGAACAAATAAAAAAAAGAGGGAGGTTAAGGGATAATTGAATTTTTTTTACTTTTACTACAGATACATTGAATTTCTAGAATAGAGACTCATACAAATTTCTCCTATGTCAGGAACCAGATTTGAACTGGTGACACGAGGATTTTCAGTCCTCTGCTCTACCAACTGAGCTATCCCGACCATTAGCGAAGCATCATCATGATTTTACTAGATTACTTAGGTCTATGTCAATTAAAAGAAAACAAAAACTATTAAATCAAAAAGGGTCTTGGACCGGGAATTTTTTGGATCTTCAAAAAGAAGACTTTATAAGTTTTAAAATGAATAATGTTATAGATTGTAAATCATTGAAATCGGTATTTCTTGCTCATACGTGTATCATATTCCCACAAGACTTGTAATAAAATAAGAGAAAAAATTCTGCTCAGATACTTTTGTAAAAGAGTAGGATGAATGAAAAAGATAATGAATTTTTGAATAACTAAAAAAAAGAGAGGGTAAAATAAATAGGTAAGGCGTCAAACAGACTGGGGGATAGAGTTGGGGATAGAGGGACTTGAACCCTCACGATTTTAAAAGTCGACGGATTTTCATCTTACTATAAATTTCATTGTTGTCAGTATTGACATGTAAAATGGGACTCTATCTTTATTCTCGTCCGATTAATCAGTTCTTCAAAAGATCTATCAGACTATGGAGTGAATGATTTGATCAATGAATATTCAATTTTGTCTTCAATTCAACTTTGAATTGATTCCCAACATTTCTATTTTTTTTAAATGAAAAAAAATAGAGATTCAGGTCGTCTTTTTTGAAATAGTTTTGCATTACCTATACTTATGCAATATAAGTTTTTCTCCTTCATCCGTTCTGAAGTTTCGATAGAAGGATTCCTTTATCAACACAAGGTAGTGAACCCTATTTGTTAGAACAGCTTCCATTGAGTCTCTGCACCTATCCCCCTCTTTTTTTCTCACTTTCTATTCTAAACCCTTGTTTGTTCTCGTAAAACAGGATTTGGCTCAGGATTGCCCATTGTTAATTCCAGGGTTTCTCTGAATTTGAAAGTTCTCACTTAGTAGGTTTCCATACCAAGGCTCAATCCAATTAAGTCCGTAGCGTCTACCTATTTCGCCATATCCCCCTTTTTGCTTTGAGATTAGGGATGCCTCTTATCTTATGCCGAAACCCTTGAATTCATTACATATGGGTACCGATTCTTATATTGAAAAGTGTTTCTTCCAATTTTATTTCTTGCGTATCTTCTTTCATCTCTATTGGCATTTTATAGCCCCCTATATTGATTTGGTCTAATCAGAAATGATTCTATCATTTCTGTATTTGCAATTCAATATGGATATATACTACATAACATATATATATGCTCTTCTTATTCTCATTTTTCTTTGCAATTTGATGAAATACTCGAAGGGTCGATTCTTTTTTTTGTCTTAACTTCCATGAAAATAAATTGATTATTAT